CTGTCGTGTATCCCCGATTAATGCAGCCTCGGATGCTTCAATTGTCGAGTCGATTCTAGTATTGAGCGAAAGGTTACACCTATAGGTTCTGTATTACAGGTCAATCCGACTCCACTAATACCAATGGGGGCATAGGGGAAGAAGCACTACACTTCGGAATCAACAACACGAAAACTTTGTTATAAATTTCCCCCTTTCCTTATCTAGATTGGGACGAACAAGAATGGTTGGGACAGCAAAAATCCATCTCGTTCGTACTTTGGATACCCGTATAACCATCGAAGACTGTTGAAGTGACTAATTCCTGGAAATTAAAGGGCGTTAGGGACAAAGAAATTGTTGGAGTTACCGCTTCTTTTTCTTTTCTATCTAGTACCAACCGTTTGCTGGTAAGAAAAGATCTTTTGCAGGAAGGTTGGCTAGAGATTTCTTGCAAAAACACTAGCCCCGCTCGGTTCAGAATGAGAATCTTTCAATCTTTTTTTTTATTCTATGTATTATTCTCATTATGCACAATCAAGGGAGGAGCCATATGAGATGAAAATCTCACGTATGGTTCTGGAACGGAGATTTTTTAAATCGAATGACGACCGTAACGGATGTCGGCTCAATCCGAAGGAAATTATGCGGAAGCTTTACAGAATTATTATGAAGCTATGCGGCTAGAAATCGATCCTTATGATCGAAGTTATATACTCTATAACATAGGCCTTATCCACACAAGTAACGGAGAACATACAAAAGCTTTGGAATATTATTTTCGGGCACTCGAACGAAATCCGTTCTTACCGCAAGCTTTTAATAATATGGCCGTGATCTGTCATTACGTGCGACTCTCTCTACTATAGAAAGAAAAGAAAGATAAAATCCACTATTAAATACTAGAAACAAATAGGCTTTCTACATATAAATCGTCCAAAACAACGATTTTTATCAGCTGTAGCAATAGAAAAAAACTTCATAGAAGTCAAAATATGAAGAAAAAGATATGCCTAGATACTTTATTCTATGGATAAAGGATCTAATTGATAGAGGAAGCACCGTAAAGATCAATTAACGAGGTTTTGGGCCGATACAATAAAAACTGCTTACTTATGTTAATATGAAATAAGGTTAGGAATCCACTTATGTAATAGAGTCGATCCACTAAGGTATTGAGCAGCGGTGTAGCATCAGATCCCAAAGATAGTAAGTCTTTTCTTTCGAAAGGCTTTTTCAAAGATTCTATATAAATTTCGATATGAAACCGAGATAGTTACCTTTGCAGAAAATTCTAACGATAGGGGAAATCCCTATGCTTTACTCTTCTGAAGGTGGGAGAAAAGATAAAACGAAACTTGATTATTAATATTAATCAAAATTCAAGTTTGAAACTCATGTAATTAACCTACTTTTGTTAACCCGAAACGAAACCGGGATAGATCTATGAGAAATCTCATTCAATTAGATATAAGATATCCGCGGTATGGTATATAAAAACTAAAACAGGGCGCCAAAGAAAAAAGGGACTGCTGAGCCGTATGAGGTAGGAAACTCTCAAGTACGGTTCTAAGGGAAGGAATTTACCCGCCTATTCCGACCGGGGAGAACAGGCCATTCAACAGGGAGATTCTGAAATTGCGGAGGCTTGGTTCGATCAAGCCGCTGAGTATTGGAAACAAGCTATAGCACTTACTCCTGGTAATTATATTGAAGCGCATAATTGGTTGAAGATCACGCGGCGTTTCGAATAAGAGCACTAAATACTATAGACACTATAGAATATTATATTATTATGATTTAGAATTTTTTTTCTATTTGTTATAATTTGTTTGTTGACCTTATTCCATTAAATAACATGGAGCACTCCTCTGGGAAGAATCAATCAAATAATTTCATTATATCCCCTTCTAAGCTCGTTCTTCCGGTATTTCGTAGAGACAACAGTAGAGAATTTTTTTCTGCTATTAAAATAAAACGAAAACTAATAAAAGAGATCCTCGAATGACTCAATATAGATACCGGTATGTCTCTTAGTAATAACTACTCGCGCGATTGGGAAGAGATTAATATAATATGTAAGACATGAAATTTTAAGTCATTCGATTTAGGAACTTAACTTAAAATTGAGATATGAATACACTCGATTGCACAACAATTGTTTTTGCGTCAATTCAAAACCTAAGAAGGTCCGTTGAGCGCCTCGCGGCTATGTCATAATAGATCCGAACACTTGCCCCGGAGCGACTTCCAGATCATAATTGCTCTAGTGAATAACTAAAGAAAAAAAAAAATATATATATATATATAGGAGATAAATTCATTCGAATCTCTCGTAGGTTCGCCAATTTCTTGGCTGTTGGCAGGTCTCTTTATATGTGTTGTCCGGAAAGAGGAGGACTCAATGATTATTCGTTCGCCGGAACCAGAAGTCAAAATTTTGGTAGATAGGGATCCCATAAAAACGTCTTTCGAGCAATGGGCCAGACCCGGTCATTTCTCAAGAACAATAGCTAAGGGC